AATAGTGAGAATTCTTGATCTCTCTCAATTCGAAGATCCAGGATTTGAATTGATGTCCTCTCATTGATTCCTCCTAAGGAATCCAATTCAATTGGAATTGGGTCATTCACAATGTACAATGACCCCCGCGAAGCATCCATGGCTGAATGGTTAAAGCGCCCAACTCATAATTGGCGAATTCGTAGGTTCAATTCCTGCTGGATGCAGGCCAACGGGAATATTCAATAAGTCTATTGGAATTGGCTCTGTATCAATGGAATCTCATCATCCATACATAACGAATTGGTATGGTATATTCATACCAACCATAACATATGAAGAGTAAGAACTAGAATTCTTATCGATACTGGAACTCGTGGGGAAGAAAGTGGATTTATGGATGGAATCAAATATGCAGTCTTTACAGAAAAGAGTATTCGGTTATTGGGGAACAATCAATATACTTCTAATGTCGAATCAGGATCAACTAGGACAGAAATAAAGCATTGGGTCGAACTCTTCTTTGGCGTCAAAGTAATAGCTATAAATAGTCATCGACTCCCGGGAAAGGGTAGAAGAATGGGACCTATTATGGGAAATGCATTACAGACGTATGATCATTACGCTTCAACCGGGTTATTCTATTCTACCTCTTATAGAGAAAAGAACTTCAGTCAAAAAAAAAAGGAGTAATCGGCCGTGACCCGTTCACTAAAAAAAAATCCTTTTGTAGATAATCATTTATTGGCAAAAATGGAGAAGCTCAACATGAGAGAGGAAAAAGAGATAATAGGAACTTGGTCCCGGGCATCTACCATTATACCCACAATGATCGGCAATACAATTGCCGTTCATAATGGAAAGGCACATATACCTATTTATATAACAGATCGTATGGTGGGTCACAAATTGGGAGAATTCGCACCTACTCTGACTTTCCGGGGACATGCGAGAAACGATACTAGATCTCTCCTTTAATAAAATAAAAAAGAAAATAAAAGTAGGTGCTCGTCGTTCATTGGTGGGAGGTGAACCTTATGTCAAAGTGGAGAAAGTGGAAGAAGACCTTGAAAAAGCAGAAGATGAAGAGGAGCTCGAGCACACAAGTACAAGCTTTAGCTCAACATGTATCTATGTCTGCTCACAAAGCACGAAGAGTCATTGATCAGATTCGTGGACATTCCTATGAGAAAACACTTATGTTACTGGAACTCATGCCTTATCGAGCATTTTATCCCATTTTTAAACTGGTTTATTCTGCAGCAGCAAATGCTAGTCACAATAAAAGTTTCAACGAAGCTGATTCAGTCATTAGTAAAGCCGAAGTCCATGGGGGTACTATCGTGAAAAAGTGCAAACCCCGGGCTAGAGGACGTAGTTATCCAATAGAAAGACTCGCTTGTCATATAATTATTGTATTGAAGGATAGATCTAAAAAGAAAACGGATCAGGATATATTTTTAGAAACAAAAAATGTATGGAGAGATCCTATAATAGAAAGATATATAGAGAAAGAAAGAGAGAGAGAAAAAAAAGATGGGTCAAAAAATAAATCCACTTGGTTTCCGACTTGGGGAAACCCAAAGTCATCGTTCCCTTTGGTTCGCACAACCAAAAAGTTATTACATAGGTCTACAGGAAGATGAAAAAATACGGGATTGTATCAAGATATATTTACAAAAAAATATAAGAATATCCTCAAGTTTCGAAGGAATTGGAATTGCACATATAGAGATTCAAAAAAAAATGGATCTGATCCAGGTCATAATCTATATTGGATTCCAAAACTTGTTAATAGAAGGCCAAACACGAGGAATCAAAGAATTACAGATCAATGTACAAAAGGGGTTTCATTCTGTGAACCGGAAACTTAACATTGCTATTACAAGAGTTGCAAAACCTTATGGACAACCTAATATTCTTGCAGAATATATAGCTCTACAATTAAAGAATCGAGTTTCGTTTCGAAAGGCAATGAAAAAAGCTATTGAATTAACTGAAGAAGCAGACACAAAAGGAATTCAAGTGGAAATTGCAGGGCGTATCGACGGAAAAGAAATTGCACGTGTCGAATGGATCAGAGAAGGTAGGGTTCCCCTACAAACCATTCGAGCTAAAATTGATCATTGTTCCTATCCAGTTCAAACCGCCTATGGAATATTGGGCATCAAAATTTGGATATTTGTAGACGACAAATAATGGTCCCTCCTTTGCTTGCCATTCTATTCCGCGATAGAACAAAAACTACAAACTATTCCTTTTCACTTCAATAAAAAAAAAAAATGAAAAATGAGCAATTCTAATTCTATAGGGTTGAATAAAAATTCGATTGACCATTTGGTAGAACTGCTATGCTTAGTGTGTGACTCGTTGGTTTTTTCTTTAGAGTTGGGATTCAAAAAAAAAAAACAGACCAGCCCCTAACTAATAACTATAAGAACTAGTAACCAACTCATTGCTTTGTATTATCGAGATCCAAGGAACCAGTCACTATATGATGTATCGATCATATAGTTGTAACAACTGAAATCTTTTTTTTTTTTCCATAAAGGAAAAGTCCATTTATGGCTTGGAAAGGGAAAGGAAAATAGAAGGATGTGGGTAAATGGAAGGGCGAGAGAAAGAGAGAAGGAGAATCTCCATGATATATGATTCCAATATGTATGGTCTATCAATCACATCATTATCATAAAAAGCAGTGTGATAAAGCATCAATACTGATTCGTCCATAATTAGTAATTAGATGAATAAGGTTCATAAGAAAAATACAAATAATAAAGAGCCTCGAGTCAATAGAGACTGAGGAGATTGACTCGGGAACGAATTTCATTAGGAGCTCCATTGCATAGTTCAGGCCTAGCCATTAATGAAAAGCTATGGGAACGACGGAACCTGTGACTGCAGAAGATTCTATTAAAAACAAATCCTAATGATTCATTGGGTGGGATGGCGGAATCAACCAGGAACCAATTGATTTATTCTGATAGGTCATAGGTTCAACCTACAAATGAAGAAAGTAAGGAAAGAGTCAATATTCGCCCGCGAAGCCATTATTGGATTGCAATATTTTGACGGATTCGGTAAAGGTCAAGAATTCATTTTCAAAAGAAAGGCATTATCCCATATAAATAGAAATATACGTCTAGCTATATATACAAGATAATATACAAGATATACGGATTGCTGTGTGACAGATTAAATATCAATAAATCCGTGTATTATTCATTAAATAAATACATGTGCATCTGTAATATTATTGAATCGTTTCATTCGCGAGGAGCTGGATGAGAAGAAACTCTCATGTCCGGTTCTGCAGTAGAGATGGTATTGAGAAAAAACCATCAACTAGAACCCCAAAAGAACCAGATTCCGTAAACAACATAGAGGAAGAATGAAGGGAATATCTTATCGAGGCAATCATATTTGTTTCGGTAAATACGCTCTTCAGGCACTTGAACCCGCTTGGATCACATCTAGACAAATAGAAGCAGGACGACGGGCAATGACACGGTATGCGCGCCGCGGTGGAAAAATATGGGTACGTATATTTCCCGACAAACCCGTTACAGTAAGACCTACCGAAACACGCATGGGTTCGGGGAAAGGATCTCCCGAATATTGGGTATCTGTCGTTAAACCAGGTCGAATACTTTATGAAATGGGCGGAATATCAGAAACTGTAGCCAGAGCAGCTATTGAAATAGCTGCGTCCAAAATGCCTATACGAACTCAATTCATTATCGCGTGATAGGTATTTGAAGGGTATTTGTGATGAAAAATACAATCGCAGATTTTTTGATTTCTGGGAAGACAATATTTCTCTCTTTTTCCTTTGCCCTTTGCATTGAAAGAGCAGATTCAAAAAATGATATGATTCAACCTCAGACCCATTTGAATGTAGCAGACAACAGCGGGGCTCGAGAATTGATGTGTATTCGAATCATAGGAGCTAGTAATCAGCGATATGCTCATATTGGTGACGTTATTGTTGCTGTAATCAAAGAAGCAGTGCCCAATATGCCTCTCGAAAGATCAGAAGTGATCAGAGCTGTAATTGTGCGTACATGTAAAGAACTCAAACGTGACAACGGTATGATAATACGATATGATGACAATGCAGCAGTTGTCATTGATCAAGAAGGAAATCCAAAAGGAACTCGAGTTTTTGGAGCGATCGCTCGGGAATTGAGACAGTTGAGTTTCACTAAAATAGTCTCATTAGCTCCTGAAGTCTTATAAATATATAAATACGAGTAGATGAGACCATAATAGAGTATGGAGTGTAGTAAGGTATCTGAAATAGATCACGTTAGTAGATTGTGTCTCACGCATATCCCTTTACTAATTCATAAATAAATAAAAAAAAAAAGTGGAACATGTTGATTATATCAAAACTGTGAGGCACCAAGAATTCTAGTTCGTCATGGGTAGGGACACTATTGCCGATATAATAACTTCTATAAGAAATGCTAACATGGATAAAAAGGGAACGGTTCGAATAACATCTACTAATATCACCGAAAACATTGTTAAAATACTTCTACGAGAAGGGTTTATTGAAAACGTTAGGAAACATCGGGAAAACAACAAATATTTTTTGGTTTCAACCCTGCGACATAGAAGGAATAGGAAGGGAACATATCGAAATATTTTAAAGCGTATCAGTCGACCCGGTCTACGAATCTATTCCAACTATCAACGAATTCCTAGGATTTTAGGTGGAATGGGTATCGTAATTCTTTCTACTTCTCGAGGTATAATGACAGATCGAGAAGCTCGACTAGAAGGAATTGGGGGAGAAATTTTGTATTATATATGGTGATCCTTCTGGTATCCGAATTTGATCCGTAACTTGCTATTTGGAAAAAGAGAGGAAAGACGGATTGTCTACTATCACTCCTCCTCCATTAGTTGATACTTCAAGGGGGTTACCTGGAATGAAAGAACAAAAATTAATTCACGAAGGTTTAATTACTGAATCACTTCCCAATGGTATGTTCCGAGTTCGTTTAGATAATGAG